GGCTGAGCTGTAGGCAATAAATTGTAAATTTATCCACGAATTTTATTCTTCTACCATGAAGGTTTAATAGTCAAAGTAATGATTTTAAATTGCAAATTTAAAGGTAAAATAATTTTTAAGCCTAAGGCTTAGATCCTTCTCTATTAACAACTTTGAAGGTTGACAGTTTTCTTAACTTAAATCCTTAAAGAAAGTTAAATAGGATTGTACAGCTAATAAGTCTGGAGATAGTTAAAAAGTTGATTGGGAATTGAGTGAAACTTGTTATATTCGAATTTGTTAATTTTGATTCTATGTACCTAAAGATTAATGAGGTTATAATAATCCGAATGTAAACAAATAGTATAATGAGTGTCAGTAAAATCAAAATGATTGTAGTAAACCCAAAGTTATCATTTATTAGTCTTCTGATAGTTAATCATTTAGGCAAAAATCCCAGAAAGGGAGGGAGCCCCCCCAGTGATAGAAAGTTAATTATAAAAGTAAACTTTAAATTTTTGTTAATACTAAAGAGGCCAGGAATTTGGTTGATGAAAAAAAGTTTATTTTGATAAAAAATTAAAGTTATATTGATAGTAATAACAATATAGATACATAAATAAATTAATCAGATTGAATTGTTTGTTATTATAGCGGCAGTTATTCAAGCAATATGATTAATTGATGAAAAAGCTATAATTTTACGTAGGCTAATTTGGTTAAATCTTATGATAGTTCTGATTAAAAGGGAGGTTATAATAATGAAGAGTAAGAATAATGATGAAGGTTTATTATTTGAAATTAAAATAAAGGGGGCAATTTTTTGTCAAGTTAACAAAATTGAACAGTTTACCCAGTCTAACCCTTCTATGACTTCAGGAAATCAAAAATGGAATGGTGCAGCTCCTAGCTTTATGAATAAAGCTGAATTTAATATTATAACATAAGAATTTACTATGGGGGTAATAAATTCTGTAGATATAAAAATTAAAATTACGGAGAATAGAAGGATAATAGAGGCTATTGCCTGTGAAACAAAATATTTGAGGGATGCTTCAGATGAATATATATTATTAGTCGAGGATATCAAAGGGATAAATGATAACAGGTTAATTTCTAAACCCATTCATATTCTAAACCATGAATATGAAGAGACAGAAATAATCGTTCCTAGAACCAAAGAATTCATAAATAGAATTTTATATAGTTTAGCTATTAAAAAGAGAAATTTAGATTTCATTTTCAGGGTATGAGCCTAATAGCTTTCTTAGCTTACCTTTTTACACCTTAGTATAAGATGTACTAGAATTTTTGATATTCTAAGTGGTAGTTTAATTCTACTGGGTGTAATGAAGGCAAATTTTGCATTATTTATCCTATCAAGATAACCCTTTTGTCAGGCACTTCATTAAACTTTTCTTATAAAGAGAATTTTGTAAACTACACAATTGTTTAGATGAAAAAAGCAATCATTTGTATTTATATCCAACAAATTTTTCAGGAGGGGATAGACCAAAATTTTTACTTTTTTTAAAAAAAAAAAAAAAAAAAAAAAAATGATTTTTAATAATTTTTTATTTTAATTTATTACATTATTACTAATAAAAAATTGGTTAATAAATTGAACAATTTATGTAGTTTACAAATTTAATTTTTAAATAAAAGTTTAAATTTAAACGAAAAAAGTGTATTTGTTATATTATCAGATTTATATTGGAAATTTCATATTAATTAAATTTATATAGTAAAATTTGGGGATTTTATTTATTTAAATGGCTTAATTTTTTAGTTTTATGGGGGTAAAATTAAAATATTGAAATTTTCAGTTCTAAAAATTTTTAGGGGGGGAAGTATTCATTTTTTATGTAGTTTACAAATTAATTTATTAATAGAAAGTTTTATTTTGGCTTAAATCTTGGCTGTTTAAATTATATATATGTAATTCTTAGAGAATAAATACCTAAAAGGTATAATAGGCAGTGTAAAATTTTAAATTTCAGATAATTCTGGATTTAGAAATTTAAACTAACACAGGTAAAATTTGTGCCAGCAACCGCGGTTACACAAATTGTGTGAGTTAAATTTATTTAATTTAATTAAATGTTAATATTTTAATTTATATTTAAATTTTTTAGGTGAAATTTTAAATTTAATTTAATTTAATAAAGTGGTGTTGAAGTTAACAAATTTCTTATTTAGACTAGGATTAGATACCCTATTATTGGAAAGGTAATTTCGGTCAGTTAAAATTATTAATAGTTATGATCTTTAAAATTAAAAAATTTGGCGGTATTCTAGTCTATTCAGAGGAACCTGTTTTTTAATTGATAGTCCACGATTAGTTTTACTTCAAATCTAAATTTGTATATCGTCGTGGCTTGAATATTCTATTAAGATAAAAATATTCGATTAGTCTGAGGAGAAGAAAATTCAGATCAAGGTGCAGTTAATTTTGAAGTTAAAATGGGTTACATTATAGGTATATTTAGGTTAATATTTGAAAATTTTTAATAAATTGGATTTGAAAGTAATTTGAAGGATTTACTTTAAATGATTATGCTCTAGAATATGCACATATCGCCCGTCGCTTTCATTTAAAATGAAATAAGTCGTAACAAAGTAGGCTTATTGGAAAATGAGCCTAGAATTCAAATTAGAGCTTGTATAAGTATTTTATTTACATTAAAATGGAAATTGTTAAAATCAATTTAATTTGAATATAAAGATTTAATAGGTTTATTCGTTAATTTTGCTTTAATTAAATAATTAGAAGTTTTAATATAGGTGTAGAAAAAATTTTGTTATTAATAGCTTATAGTATAGTGATAGAAAGTTTTTATATAAATAAAAGAAGATTTAATTTATTGTACCTTGTGTGTCAGGGTTTATTTAAGTATATTAATTATTTAATTTTCCCGAATTATGGAGAGCTACTAAATTATATTTTTTATTGTTTCATAAATATTAATAATAATCTAGTTGAAATGAAACGTTATTCGTTCCATAAGATATCTGGTTTTCTAAGAAATAAATTTAATTTAATGTTTAATTAAACCTTAGGTAATTTTTAACTTAAGGTTTTTTAAATTTTTATAGTATAGGGGATAAGCTCTGTACTAAACTTTTATAACTTATAAGAAATTAATGATAGATAGGATTAGTATTTTCCATTCTTTAAGGATGTTATAATTTATTATTTTATTTATTTTATTTTTATTTGTTTAAATTTTATATTAGAATAATTTTTATAATTGTAGAAGAGTTGTAATAATGATAAAATTAGTATAATTGTTATGTAAACTGGAGAATGTATCAAGATTAAAACAAGGAATTCGGCAAATATACTTCCTACCTGTTTAATAAAAACATGTCTTTTCGTTAATTATTTAAGGTCTAACCTGCTCAATGATTATTTAAATAGCTGCAGTATCTTGACTGTACAAAGGTAGCATAATCATTAGTTTCTTTATTGGAAGCTGGAATGAATGGTTGAATAAGGAAGTGACTGTCTCTTTTTAATTAATTAGAATTTTATTTTTGAGTTAAAAAGCTTAAATTTTGTATAAAGACGAGAAGACCCTATAGAGTTTAATAGGAATAATTTTTTTACATTTAAGGGGTTTAAAATGTAATTTGATCAACCTATTTTGTTGGGGTGACATTTGAATTTAATAAACTTCTTTCTAAAAAATCATTGATCTATGAAATAATGATCCCGTTTTTGGATTAAAAGAATAAATTACCTTAGGGATAACAGCGTAATTTTTTTGGAGAGTTCTTATCGATAAAAAAGATTGCGACCTCGATGTTGGATTAAAGTTAAATTTTGGTGTAGGAGCTAAAAATTTTAAGTCTGTTCGACTTTTAAAACTTTACATGATCTGAGTTTAAACCGGCGTGAGCCAGGTTGGTTTCTATCTTATATAATAAAAATATCTTAGTACGAAAGGACCAGATATTTAAATTAAAATTTTGATTAATGAATACAAGTATTGCTTTGGCAGATTAGTGCAATAGATTTAGAATCTTTTTATGTAATTGAATTACAGGTAATAATAATTTTCTTTGATTTTTTATCCGTTTTTTTTAGTATAATTTTATTAGTTATTGGGGTTTTAGTAGGTGTAGCTTTTTTAACTCTTTTAGAGCGTAAAGTTTTAGGTTATATTCAAATTCGAAAAGGACCTAATAAGGTAGGGTTCAATGGTATTTTACAACCTTTTGGGGATGCTATTAAATTATTTACTAAGGAGCAGACGTTTCCTTTTATGTCAAATTTTAATGTTTATTTTATGTCTCCACTAATAAATTTATCTTTAAGTTTAATATTATGAATGTGTATACCGTTTTTAACAGTATTTTTAAATTTTGATTTGTCATGTTTATTTTTTTTAACTGTTTCTAGTTTGGGGGTTTATATGTTAATATTAGCAGGCTGATCTTCTAATTCTAGCTATGCTTTGTTAGGAAGTTTACGGGCTGTTGCTCAAACTATTTCTTATGAAGTGAGATTGGCTTTAATTTTAATATCATTTTTATTTTTAATTTTGAGTATTAATATTCTTGATTTTATTTATATTCAAAAGTATATTTGATTGATTTTTTTAATGTTTCCATTAACCTTAATATGATTAGTTTCCGCTTTAGCAGAAACTAATCGTACACCTTTTGATTTTGCTGAGGGAGAATCAGAGTTAGTTTCAGGGTTTAACATTGAATATAGAAGAGGAGGATTTGCAATAATTTTTTTAGCTGAATATTCAAGAATTTTATTTATGAGTATAATTAGGACATTAATGTTTTTAGGGGGGGATTTATATACTTTTTGGTTTTTCATTAAGTTAACATTAGTTTCTTTCTTTTGAGTTTGGGTTCGAGGGACTCTTCCTCGTTTTCGTTATGATAAATTAATATATTTAGCTTGAAAAAGGTTTCTTCCTAGAAGATTACTTTATTTAATTTTTTATTTTAGTTTAAAAATGGATATTTTTATCCGTTTACTGTAGTTAATAAAATTTAGTATAAACTAATAGAGATTTTACTCTTTCTTATATTTTCAAAATATATGCTTTAAAAGCTTATTAGTTAATAATTTAGACATTTATCCCATAATTTATATGATATGGGGTTGATGATGTAGTATAAGAAGTAAACAATTGTTAGTGCTTGACCTATAATAATATAAGGGTCTTCAACTGGTCGTGCTCCAATTCATGTCAGAAGTAAAACGGTGCTTACTATTAGTCAAAAAAGGGTTTTTCTAATAGGATAAATCTGGTTTCTTTTAAATTTTTTAATGTTTGTGAAAGGTAAAATTATTAGAATGGCAATTGATATAACAAGGGCAATAACTCCTCCTAGTTTATTAGGAATCGATCGTAGGATAGCATAAGCAAAAAGAAAATATCATTCAGGTTGAATATGAACTGGTGTAACTAGAGGATTGGCAGGTGTAAAATTGTCCGGGTCTCCCAGGAGATAAGGTCTTACTAGTGAAAGGGCTACCAAGGCTAAAATTAATAGGATAAACCCTATAATGTCTTTAAATGAAAAATAAGGATGGAATGGGATTTTGTCAATGTTTCTTTTTGTTCCTAAGGGGTTATTTGATCCTGTTTGATGAAGGAATAGAAGATGAATTATTACTAGGGCAGAAATAATAAAAGGTAAAAGGAAATGGAATGTAAAGAATCGAGTTAATGTTGCATTGTCAACAGCGAATCCTCCCCATAATCATTGGACAATAGAAGTTCCTAAATAAGGAATAGCTGATAATAAGTTAGTAATAACTGTTGCTCCTCAAAAGGATATTTGTCCTCATGGTAAAACATACCCTAAAAAAGCTGTTGCTATAACTATAAATAGGATAATTACGCCAATTATTCATGTATGGGTTAAACTGTATGAGCCGTAATACATACCTCGTCCAATGTGCATATAAATACAAATAAAAAAGAAAGAAGCCCCGTTTGCGTGTAATGTTCGAAGTAATCAACCATAATTTACATCTCGACAGATATGAATTACTCTATTAAATGCTAATTCTACGTTAGGACAATAGTGTATAGCTAGAAAAATCCCGGTAATGATTTGGATTATAAGGCATAATCCTAATAGTGAACCAAAGTTTCACAGGAGAGAAATATTTGATGGTGTGGGTAGATCAATTAAGGCATTATTAATAATTTTAATTATAGGTGATGTTTTACGTAAAGGTATTTTCATTAGTGTTTTTGTCGAAGGGGTCCTGTTTTTTTGTTAATAATCTTTACAATCGCAATTATTGTAAGGAATAGATATATAATTATGAATATTAAAATGATGTTTATTGGTAGGTATATAAATTTAATTATTGAAATATAAATTTGTATATTTTTTATGTTGGTTAAGCTGTTTCAAGTAGATGCGTCTGTAATATAAATATTTAATGTTAAAATAATAGCTGAAAGGGGTATAAGTCTAGAAATTAGTAGAGTTTTAAAGTTTAAGGAGAATTTTTCATTAGAGGCAATTCTTGTTATGTAAATAAATAGAATTAATATTCCTCCGATTATAATTAGAAATAGAATATAGGAGTATCAGAAGTTATACCTAAATGATCCTGTTATTAGTCTAATTAAAGTTGTTTGAATAAGTAAGATTAAACCTATTGATAGAGGGTGAGTTAGGGTAATGAATATAAGGGATAACCTAATTCTTATAATTATTATATCAGGAGGTAGTTTAATTAAAATATTAATTTTGGAGATTAAAGTTAAGAATTTCTTTTTCCTGAAGTTTTAAAAGATTACCTTATTTTTGGTTTACAAGACCAATATTTTTATTAAATTATTAAAACTAATGATAGTATATTTATATACAGGGGTTACTATATTTTTTTGTGGATTAGTTATGTTTAGCTTGCAGCGTAAACATTTACTTTCAATATTATTAAGGATTGAATTTATAGTTTTGGCTTTATATTTTAATTTATTTTTTTATTTAAGATTCATTGGGAATGAATATTTTTTTTCTGTGATTTTTATGATTTTTAGAGTTTGTGAAGGTGCTTTAGGCTTATCAATTTTAGTTACTATAGTTCGTACTCATGGGAGAGATTATTTTCAAAGATTTAATTTGTTATGATAAAGTTTATTATAATAATATTAATATTAATACCTTTAGGGTTCTTAAATTTATATTGATTAATCCAATTTGTCTGACTATTAATAGCTTTTATTTTTTTAATAAGGTTTTCTTTTAATTATAGATATATATATCTTTCTTATGGGTTTGGAGTTGATTTGGTTTCGTATTTAATAATTATTTTAAGTTTTTGAATTTGTGCATTAATATTAATAGCAAGTTGAAAAATTTATAGTTCTGGATTTTGGAGAGGAACATTTTTATTTGTTATATTAAGTCTTATACTTTCTTTATTTATAACTTTCGGTGCATTAAATTTATTTGTTTTTTATATTTTTTTTGAGGTTAGTTTAATTCCTACATTAATATTAATTATTGGGTGAGGTTACCAACCTGAACGTTTACAGGCTGGGGTTTATTTGCTTTTTTATACATTATTAGCTTCTTTACCTATAATAATTTCTATTTTTTTTTACTATAAATTGTATGGTTCATTAGATTTTTATTTTTTAAAGGGGGAATTAATTGAGTTGGTTTTGTTTATTTGTATAAATACTGTGTTTTTCGTAAAAATTCCTTTATTTTTTGTTCATTTATGACTTCCAAAGGCCCATGTTGAGGCTCCGGTTTCGGGTTCTATAATTTTAGCAGGGGTAATATTAAAGTTAGGAGGATATGGTTTAATACGTATAATAGTAATTTTTATTGGATTAGGTATAAAAATTAATTTTTTTTTTATTGGATTAAGGTTGATAGGAGGATTATTTGTTTCTTTAATCTGTTTACGTCAAAGTGATATTAAGTCTTTAGTAGCTTATTCTTCAGTAAGTCATATAGGGCTGGCATTAGGAGGAATTTTAACTTTAAATTTTTGGGGAATAAGAGGAGGATTAATAATAATAATTGCTCATGGTCTTTGTTCTTCAGGTTTGTTTTGTTTAGCAAATATTAATTATGAACGAGTTTCAAGGCGTAGTCTTTTTTTGAATAAGGGTTTAATTAATTTAGTTCCTAGACTTTCTTTATGATGATTTCTTTTTATTTCTTCAAATATAGCAGCTCCTCCTTCTTTAAATTTAATGAGTGAAATTATACTTATAAATAGATTAATCAGGTTTGATAGTTTAAATATGATTATGTTAATATTATTATCATTTTTTGCCGCTGCTTATTCTTTATATTTATATTCTTTTTCTCAGCATGGAAAGTTGTTTAATGGTTTATTTAGTTTTAAAACTGGGTCGATGCGAGAGTATTTACTTTTAATATTACATTGATTACCTTTAAATTTATTAATTGTTAAGGGTGACTTAATATGTATTTGGGTTTATTTAAATAGTTTAATAAAAATTTTGGTTTGTGGGGCCAGGGATATACTTTGTATTTTAAATAATTAATATTTGTTTAATTTATTTTGTTTGATTTTTAGGGTTAAGAATAATATTATTTATTTTCAGGGTTGATTTAATTTTACATAGACAGGTTTATTTCCTTGAATATGAGGTTTTATTTGTTAATTCAAGATCTATTTATATAACTATTTTGATTGATTGAATGTCTGTTATATTTATGAGATTTGTTTTATTTATTTCTTCTATAGTAATTTATTACAGACGTGAATATATGCAGGGTGATTTAAGTATTAACCGATTTATTATATTGGTAGCCATGTTTGTTTTATCTATAATGTTTTTAATTATTAGACCTAATTTAATTTCTATTTTATTAGGATGAGATGGTTTGGGATTAGTGTCTTATTGTCTAGTAATTTATTACCAAAATGTGAAGTCTTTTAATGCTGGCATAATCACAGCATTAACTAATCGTGTTGGGGATGTTGCTTTACTAATGGCTATTGCTTGAATAATGAATTACGGAGATTGAAGTTTCATTTTTTTTTTAGAAGAGTTAAAGAATGATTATTTTATAAAGATTATTACGGTTTTAGTAATTTTAGCAGCTATAACTAAAAGAGCTCAGATTCCTTTTTCCTCTTGGCTTCCAGCGGCTATAGCTGCTCCAACTCCAGTTTCCTCTTTAGTGCATTCTTCTACACTTGTAACCGCAGGGGTATATTTATTAATTCGTTTTAATTACTCAATGAGGGACTTAATAATAATATTTTTATTAGTAGTATCAAGTATAACAATATTTATATCAGGCCTTGGGGCCAATTTTGAGTTTGATTTAAAGAAAATTATTGCTTTATCAACGTTAAGCCAACTAGGTTTAATAATAATAATTTTATCACTGGGAGGATATAAGTTGGCTTTCTTCCATTTACTTACTCATGCTTTGTTTAAGGCTTTGTTGTTTATGTGTGCTGGTAATATTATTCATAGACTATTAAATTGTCAGGATATTCGGTTTATAGGGGGGTTAGTTTATCAGATGCCTTTAACTTGTACTTTTATAAATATTTGTAATTTATCTTTATGTGGAATTCCCTTTTTGTCAGGGTTTTATTCAAAGGATTTGGTGGCAGAAGTTATATCAATGAGATATTTAAATTTTTATATTTATTTAATTTTTTATATTTCTATTGGTTTAACAGTTAGGTATAGATTTCGTTTATCTTATTACTTATTTACGGGACATTATAATTATATTAGGTTAAGAATATTAAGTGAAAGGGGGTACTTAATGTTACGAGGTATATCAGGTTTAATTTTTTTAGTAGTTTTTATAGGAAGAACCCTTTCTTGACTAATATTTGATTCTTTTTATGTAGTAATTTTACCTAGTCTTACAAAAATTATAACTTTGTTAATGATTTTTTTTGGTAGTTTAATTGGATATAATTTATCCAAATTTTCTATTAGACAATTAAATTTGTCATTAAGATTTTTAGGGTTAAGACATTTTCTTTCAGGAATATGAAATATACCAATTCTTTCAACTTTCGGGATTAATCTTTTACCATTATTGGCCGGTAAGATATATTATAAGACTTTAGATCAAGGTTGAACAGAATTTTATGGAAGCCAAAATATTTATAATCAATTAATTTTAAATTCAAAATTTTTGCAGTCTGTTTTCGATAATAATATTAAGATATTTTTTATGTTAATAGTAATTTTATTACTTTTTTTAATTATTTACTTAGGTAGCTTATAAAGAGCGTGATATTGAAGATATTGAGGAAATTTTAAATTTCTAAGTATTTATAAAAATAAATTATTTTTACATTGAAAATGTAATGTTTTAATTAAACTATATAAATAGAGACATTAACGTTTTACGCTATGAGGTAAGTTAGAAGCTTACTTTAATATGTTTCTTTAATTGGATACATTATCAATTTTGTCATTAACAGTGACATACCTCTCTTTGGTTTCAATTAAAAGTAAGGGCTAAAGCCAAACTTTTAGGTCGAAACTAAATGCAAAATTTGCTTCTTACTCAAGATAAATTGATTATACAATACTTTTTAAGTGCAAATTAAATGTTATATTTAACTATTATCCTAATTAGTTCAATTTAGGGCTCCTTGGGATCATTCATGGATCAAGCCAACAATTAAAATGAAGATAAATCTAGTTGTAACAATTATGTGGTTAAAAATGTTGGAAATGCTTAATCTTTTAATTAATGGGAATAGAAGGGTAATTTCAACGTCAAAAATAAGAAAAATTACTGCAATTAGAAAAAAGTGAAGGGAGAATGGAAGACGAGCAGTGGATACTGGATCAAACCCACATTCAAAGGGTGATCTTTTTTCTCGGTCTAACCATGTTTTTTTAGAAATTAAGGTGACGATTAATATTATAAAGATTGCAATTATTGTAATTACAAATATTATGATGGTGAGGTTAAATATTATTTATACTAATTTATAGATCTTTTGATTGGAAGTCAAATATAATTTTTATACTATATAAACATCTACCTCATCAGTAAATGGAAATGTAAAGGAATAATCATACTACATCTACAAAATGTCAGTATCATGCAGCAGCCTCGAAGCCAAAGTGGTGAATTTGAGAGAAGTGGTTACAATAATGACGGATTAAACATACTATTAAAAAGGAAGTTCCAATAATTACGTGAATTCCGTGGAACCCTGTAGCTATAAAAAATGATGAACCATAGGCAGCATCTGAAATTGAGAAGGCTGATTCAAAGTATTCATATCCTTGAAGGATTGAGAAGTATAATCCTAAAACTACTGTTAATAAAAGTCCTTGAGTTGCTTGTGAAAAATTGTTTTCTATCAATCTATGATGAGCTCAGGTGACTGTTAATCCTGAAGTTAATAAAATTAGTGTATTTAATAATGGAATTTGGATTGGGTTAAAGGGTTGAATTCCCTTAGGGGGTCAAATGGCACCAATTTCAATCGTTGGAGATAACCTATTATGAAAATACCCTCAGAAAAACCTAACAAAAAAGAATACTTCTGAAGTGATAAATAAAATTATTCCTCATTGTAATCCAATAGTAACTCTAAATGTATGTAATCCTTGAAAAGTTCCTTCACGGGAAACGTCTCGTCATCATTGATGCATAATTATTAATATGGAAATTATACTTAAGAGTATGAGTCTGTTGTCTATTAAATGAAATCATTTGATGATTCCTGTTATAAGAATAAAAGCTCTAAATGAGCCCATAATAGGTCAAGGTCTAACATCTACAAGATGAAAAGGATGATTTTTATGCATTAGTTTACTTCTCTAGAATATAATGTTGAAAGGACGGCAAATACGTAGGATTGAATAATTGAAACTGCGGTTTCTAGAACAATAAGAAGAAGTTGAACAATTACTAATAAATTAATTATTATAATAGAAAGTGATGAACCAGTGTTACCCAGAAGAGTTATCAGTAGATGACCTGCAATTATGTTTGCTGATAGACGAATAGCCAAAGTACCAGGACGAATAATGTTTCTGATTGTTTCAATACATACTATAAATGGTATAAGAATTGGGGGGGTTCCTTGAGGTACTAGGTGTGCAAATATGTGAATTGTGTTATTGATTCACCCAAATAATATAAATGATATTCAAAGAGGTAGAGCTAATCTTAAAGTTATAACTATATGACTAGTTCTTGTAAACACATATGGGAATAAACCTAAAAAATTATTAATTAGGATAAATGAAAATAAGGAAACAAAGATTAAGGTGCCTCCCTTAGAAGTGGGTCCTAAAAGAATTTTGAATTCTTTATGAAGGATATAAATAATTTTGATTCAGATCAAATTTAAACGTGAAGGAATAATCCAAAATATTGAGGGGATAAAAATTAGGCAAATTAATGTTCTTATTCAATTTAATGACGTGTTTCAGTTTGAAGAGGGGTCAAAAGAAGAAAACAGATTTATAATCATTTTCAATTTGATGAGATTTTATTTTTTTTAAAAGTTTTTCTATTTCTTTTATGTAATAAACAATAAAAGTTTATAGAATTAATAAGAAGAAAAATAGTAATAAAAAAAAATAATAGTCTGAGTCAATTTAGGGGTGCTATTTGTGGGATCAAAAATTAATATTTATATTTATTTTAACTTGACAAGTTAATGTTATGTATTAACTAAATTTTTCATTAGAAGTAATTGCTAGGTTACTATTTTAAGGTTTAAGAGACCATTGCTTGCTTTCAGCCATCTAATGAGTTAGATTATTCTATAAATTCATTTAATAAAATAATTAGGTGAAATTCTTTCAATTACAATAGGTATAAAACTGTGGTTTGCCCCACAAATCTCTGAACATTGACCATAGAATAAGCCGGTTCGTGTAGTGTAAAATCTAGTTTGGTTTAATCGTCCGGGAGTAGCATCAACTTTGACTCCTAGGGCTGGAATAGTTCAGGAGTGAAGAACATCTGCTGCTGAGACCAGTATACGAATTCGTGTTTTAAATGGAACAGGAATTCGATTATCAACATCTAATAATCGAAAGTCTCATTGTTCTAATTCATTCATAGGGGTTATATATGAATCAAATTCAAGATTTTTAAAATCAGAATACTCATAGGATCAATATCATTGATGTCCAATTGTTTTAATTGTTAGCAATGGGTTGTTTGTTTCATCTAGAATGTAAATTAGTCGAAGTGAAGGGAGGGCAATAAAAATAAGTGCAATAGCCGGTAGAACAGTTCAAATTAATTCGGTTATTTGTCTTTCAAGAAGGTTTCGGTTGATAAATTTGTTAATAAAAATTCTTGTTATAAACTGACTTACTAAGATTGTAATAATTAGTAGAATTAGAAGAGTATGATCATGAAAAAATGATAATTGTTCTATAAGGGGAGAGGCTCTGTCTTGAAGGAGGATAGATTTTCAAGTTGCAATTTCTAAAAAAAGAAGACCTTTATAAATGGGGTTTAAGTCCATTGCACTAATCTGCCATATTAGAAGTTAGATGATAAAATAGGGAGTTCAGAATACCTATGTTCAGCAGGAGGGAGGGCTTGAGATCACTCAATTGAAGTTCCTATTCTTAATGGAAAGAGGCTAAAACGTTTAGAAATAAAAGCCTCTCATGTAATGAAGATTATTAGTAAAGCTCCAGCAAGAGAAATAAAAGATCCAATTGAAGAAATCATATTTCATAGTATATAAGCATCAGGGTAATCAGAGTATCGACGAGGTATACCACTTAACCCTAGAAAGTGCTGGGGGAAAAATGTTAAGTTGACTCCAATAAATATAATTGTAAATTGAATTTTACAGAGTTTTTCATTTAAAGCTAATCCTGTAAAGAGGGGGAATCATTGGACAAACCCTCCTATAATAGCAAAGACAGCCCCTATAGAAAGAACATAGTGGAAGTGGGCTACAACATAATATGTATCGTGGAGTATAATATCAATTGATGAATTAGCAAGAACTACACCAGTTAATCCTCCAACTGTAAATAGAAACACAAAACCTAAAGCTCAAAGTAAAGATGGAGAGTAAATAGTTTGAGTACCTTGTAAAGTTGCTAGTCATCTAAAAATTTTAATTCCTGTCGGAACAGCAATAATTATTGTAGCAGAAGTAAAGTAAGCTCGTGTATCAATATCCATTCCAACTGTAAATATATGATGAGCTCATACAACAAATCCTAGGAGTCCAATTGTTATTATAGCATAAATTATCCCTAGTCTTCCAAAGGCTTCCTTTTTTCCTCTTTCTTGTCTAATAATATGAGAGATTATTCCAAATCCTGGGAGGATTAAAATATAAACTTCTGGATGACCAAAAAATCAAAATAAATGTTGATAGAGAATAGGGTCTCCTCCTCCTGCAGGATCAAAGAAAGATGTGTTTAAATTTCGGTCGGTTAAAAGTATGGTGATTGCTCCGGCAAGAACCGGCAGTGATAAAAGTAATAAGACTGCTGTAATTACTACAGATCATACAAATAAGGGTACTCGATCAAATGTTATACCGGCTGGACGTATATTAATGACTGTTGTAATAAAGTTTACAGCCCCTAAAATTGAAGAAATTCCAGCTAAGTGGAGTCTAAAGATTGCTAGGTCAACTGAAGAGCCTCTATGAGCTAGATTTGATGAAAGAGGTGGGTAGACTGTTCATCCGGTCCCTGCACCATTTTCAATAATTCTTCTTAGAAGTAAAAGGGTGAGAGAGGGAGGGAGGAGTCAGAATCTTATATTGTTTATTCGTGGGAAGGCTATATCTGGTGCCCCTAATATTAAAGGGACAAGTCAGTTTCCAAATCCACCAATTACAATAGGTATAACTATAAAGAAAATTATAACAAAAGCATGAGCTGTAACAATTACATTATAAATTTGGTCGTTTCCAATAAATGAACCAGGATTGCCTAACTCTAATCGAATTAACACTCTTAAGGAGGTACCTACAACTCCAGCTCAAGCTCCAAAAATAAGGTATAAGGTACCAATATCTTTATGGTTTGTTGAAAATAGTCACTTGTTCGGTAGAAT